TTTTTTGTATTTAATAGAAACTTTAATAGAAATGGTTCAAATAATGCCATTAAGCTTAAAATTTAATTTATTTTAAAAAAATATAAAAAAATTTTGTCGGGTATCAGTAATTACCCCCAATTTTTTGAAAATTTTCAATTTTTTTGAGAAAATTTGAAATTGAAAATTTTTTGGAGATTTGAATTAATGTAAATTAATCAATAAATTTTTACCCGGGTAAAAATTTATTGGTTATAATAAGTATTTAATTTAAATATATTATATCTATATGGATATTATGTTTATTTAAAGAAATAAGAAAACTATAAATTAATAAATATTTAATTGGAAATTAAGCAATATTATTAATATAAAATAAATTATTTATTTAAAAATATTAATATTATTTAATAAATAATTTAATATATATTAATATATTAATATAATTTTAATATTAATTAATAAATTATTTATTATATTATATACATATATATATATATATTATAAATATATATACGCTTACATATGTATGAGAGAAATACAGGATAATGTATATTTATTTAAAAAATAAGTGGTAGACAATTAATTTAAATTATTTATTTAAAAGTTTTTCCATTTGTAGTTTTAAAAAAAATGTAAAAACTTTTATTTCTTTAATGACTTTTAGTCTTTAACTCGATAATTTAAACCCTTGTTTGTTTAATCTATAAAACTTTTAGTAAAAAATTATTCAGCCAAAGGATTAATTTTTCTAAAAAGATTTTGTTTTTAAAATAGTTAGCCAAAGAATTATTTTTTAAATTTGTTATTCGGGTGGGAGGAAATTGCATACAGAACCATACGTTTTGTTAATCTGTTATTTTTAAATAAAGCTTAATTTTGATAGAAGTAGTTTAATAATAATTAATGAATATGTAAGTAAAATGTATGAGAGAAATACAGGATAATGTATATTTATTTAAAAAATAAGTGGTAGACAATTAATTTAAATTATTTAAAAATTTCTTTAGTATAAATTAAAAATATAAATATTTATTTAGTTCATGTTTAAATTAAAGTTTAAAAGTTTTATTCTTACTTGAAAATTTACTTAAATTTTGTTTCACATGTAGGTTTTTGCGGGATTTTATAATTATCTTAAAGATTTTTATATTAATTTAATTCGCAGTGTTTAATATTATTAATTAAAGAAATTTAGAACTAGCAATATTTTATAGTTCCGGCAAAAGTCGTGCCAGCCGCCGCGGTTATACGGAGGGAACAAGTAAATCTTATTAGTTTATAGTTATATGTTAAGATTAAAAAATTAATAATAAATTTATTAAGTGAAATTTTAAATTTAAATAATTTTTATTATAATGTTGAGGCTATGAAATTTAAATAATAAACTAGGATTAGATACCCTATTATTTTAAATGTAAATTTGGAAGACTTGAGTAGTAATAGTTATGTTCTTGAAACTCAAAGAATTTGGCGGTGTTTTAGTCTTTTCAGAGGAACCTGTCCCGTAATCGATAATCCACGTTAAACCTTACTTATTTTTGTTATCAGCTTGTATACCGCCGTCGTCAGAATGTCCTAAGAAGGTTTAAATTTTCTTGAATTTTTATTAAAAATGATGTCAGGTCAAGGTGTAGCTTACGAATAAGTGGAGATGGGTTACAATAAATATATTTATAACGGATAAGAGTTTGAAATAACTTTTCGAAGGTGGATTTGATGGTAATTAACTTAATTAAATTAATTTGATTTTAGCTCTAAAACATGCACACATCGCCCGTCGCTCTCGTTAATTAAGGCGAGATAAGTCGTAACATAGTAGGTGTACCGGAAGGTGCACCTGGAAAGTCAGAATAGAGCTTGATTAGTTAAGCATTTCATTTACACTGAAAATACACTGTGCAATTCAGTTTATTCTGATAAGTTTTAATTTACTATTTTTATTTATTTAAAAGATTATTTTTAATTAAATTATTTTTAATATTTAGAGTTTTTGTATAGAATATAAACAAAATTATTTTAGTGGTAGTTAAATTGTATCGTGAGAGGTTTTTGAAATATTTTGAAAATATATTTTATTAAAAGTAGGATATTTTCTGTACCTTGTGTATCAGGGTCTATTAAAAAGATTATAATTATTTATATTTTCCCGATTTAAAGAGAGCTAAATAAATATGTTAGTTAATGTGGAATAATTATTAATAATATTTATTTAGTAATGAAACGTTATCCGTTCTTTAAGATATCTGGTTTTCTAAGAAATGAATTTAATTCAGGCTTTTATTTTATAAATTTAATTTATTTAATTGTTTATTAATAAAAGTTAATATTCTGGGGGATAAGCTTCATAATATGTTTTATAATTTTGTTATTTTTAAAAATTTTGTAGGCTTAGAATTAGTCATCTATTAAAGGATGTTATAATTTAATTTTTTGGAATAAAAATTTTCTTAAAATTTAAGTTTTATATTAGAATGATTTATATAATTATTTAATAATTGTAATAATGATAAAATTAGTATATAAATTGTTTGAATTGTTTCTTATTGGTAGGTTACATTAAGGAATTAGGCAAATTAATACTCGCCTGTTTAACAAAAACATGTCTTCTTGAATAAAATTTGAAGTCTGACCTGCCCACTGAATTTATATTTAAAGGGCCGCGGTATTTTGACCGTGCAAAGGTAGCATAATCATTAGTCTTTTAATTGAAGGCTAGAATGAATGGTTGGACGAGGTATTGACTGTCTCGGTGTGATTGATAGTAGAATTTAACTTTTAAGTCAAAAGGCTTAAATGATTTTAGAGGACGAGAAGACCCTATAGAGCTTTATATTTTTATTTTATTATTTATTTAGGTTAAATTTTTATAATATTCAAAAAAATATTTTGTTGGGGTGACAGGAAGATACAAAAAACTCTTTTTAGTTTATTTACATTGATATATGAATTGTTGATCCATTATTATTGATTATAAGACTAAGTTACCTTAGGGATAACAGCGTAATCTTTTTCGAGAGTTCTTATCGACAAAAAGGGTTGCGACCTCGATGTTGGATTAAGGGTAATTTTGGGTGTAGATGTTCAAAGTTTAGGTCTGTTCGACCTTTAGATCCTTACATGATCTGAGTTCAGACCGGTGTAAGCCAGGTCGGTTTCTATCCTTAAATTTGTTATGATGTTTTAGTACGAAAGGACCAAGCATTGGGAAAATTTTTTCTTTTTTGTTGTTTAATATTAACAGTTTTCTATTTTGGCAGATAAGTGCAATGAATTTAGAATTCATTTATGTAAATAAATTTTACAGATAGAACTTGTTTATATATGATTTATTTCTTCCATTGATTAGTAGTTTGATTTTAGTTATTTGTGTTTTGGTTGGAGTTGCTTTTTTAACTTTATTGGAGCGAAAAGTTTTAGGATATATTCAAATTCGTAAGGGTCCAAATAAAGTAGGATTTGCAGGTATTCCTCAGCCTTTTTGTGATGCTATTAAATTATTTACTAAGGAACAGACTTACCCTGTTTTATCAAATTATTTGCCTTACTATTTTTCTCCTGTTTTTAGATTATTTTTATCTTTGTTAGTTTGGGTAATTATACCTTATGGTGCAGGTTTATACACATTTAATTTAGGGTTAATCTTTTTTTTAGCTTGTACTAGATTAGGGGTTTATACAGTAATAATTGCTGGTTGATCTTCTAATTCTAATTATGCATTGTTAGGGGGTTTACGAGCGGTTGCTCAGACAATTTCTTATGAAGTAAGTTTAGCTTTAATTTTGTTATCTTTTGTTTTTTTAATTGGAGGGTATTCCGTGATTGAGTTAAATCATTACCAAGAAACAATTTGGTTTCTTTTTTTGACATTTCCTTTAGCTTTAAGTTGATTTGCTTCATGTTTAGCAGAAACTAATCGCACACCTTTCGATTTTGCAGAGGGGGAATCTGAGTTAGTTTCAGGGTTTAACGTTGAATATAGAAGAGGGGGCTTTGCTTTAATTTTCTTGGCAGAATATGCTAGAATTTTATTTATGAGAATGTTATTTTGTGCTATTTTCTTAGGATGTGACACTTTAAATTTTTTATTTTACATAAAACTTACTTTTTTATCTTTTATATTTATTTGAGCTCGAGGGACTTTACCCCGATTTCGTTATGATAAGTTGATATATTTAGCATGGAAAAGTTTTCTTCCTTTATCTTTAAATTATTTATTTTTATTTGGGGGGTTAAGATTATTTTTTGCTTCAATTTTATTTTAATGCATAGTTTAAAGTAGTTAAAACATAAGAATACAACCTATTTAAGTTAATAGAAGAATTAAACTTCTGTCTTATGTTTTCAAAACATATGCTTAACTTAAAGCTTCTTAACTAATTTAAAAGTTTATCTCAAATTTTGAATATTAGGGGGTTTAAAATATAATAGAGAAAATATAAGACTGTTAAGATTTGCCCTACTAAAACATAAGGGTCTTCGACGGGTCGTGCCCCAATTCATGTTAAAAGAATTACAATAACTAAAAGTGATCAAAATATAATTTGGTTAATTGGGTAAAATTGTGTGCCTCGAAAGTTTCTTTTATTTGTAAATGGTAAAATCATTAAAATAGCGATGGATAAAACTAATGCAATTACTCCTCCAAGTTTGTTAGGAATTGATCGTAGAATAGCATAGGCAAATAGAAAATATCATTCGGGTTGGATATGAACAGGGGTTACCAAAGGGTTAGCTGGAGTAAAATTATCAGGGTCTCCTAGTAAGTAAGGATCTAATAAGGTTAATACAGTCAAGATTATAATTAGCACCAGGAATCCCACAATATCCTTAAAAGTAAAGTAAGGGTGGAAAGGAATTTTATCAATATCTCTATTTAACCCTAAAGGGTTATTTGACCCTGTTTGGTGAAGGAATAGTAAATGAATTATTGTAGCAGCTGCTACAATAAATGGTAAAAGGAAGTGAAAGGTGAAGAATCGTGTTAATGTTGCGTTATCAACAGCGAACCCCCCTCAAACTCATTGAACTAAATCTACCCCTAAATAGGGTACAGCTGATAATAGGTTGGTAATTACGGTAGCTCCTCAGAAGGACATTTGTCCTCAAGGAAGGACATACCCTATGAAGGCGGTTCCTATAACTAAAAATAAGATAATTACCCCAACTATTCATGTGTGCATATATATATAGGATCCATAATATATTCCTCGTCCAATATGTAAATAAATACAAATAAAGAAAAAGGATGCGCCATTGGCGTGGAGAGTTCGTAGAAGTCACCCGTAGTTTACATCTCGGCAAATATGGGCAACACTATTGAAAGCTAAGTCAATATGGGCAGTATAGTGTATGGCTAAGAATAGTCCGGTAGCAATTTGAATTACTAAACATAACCCTAAAAGAGACCCAAAATTTCATCAAGTTGAAATATTTGAGGGGGTTGGTAAATCTACTACAGCTCTATTGGCAATTTTAAACAGGGGATGTCTTGTTCGTAATGGTTTATTCATTAGTTTCTTTTGCGAAGGGGGCCTTGATTAATTTTAGTAATTTTTACTACAGCAATTAAGGTAAGAAATAAATATAACACTAAAGTTAGTGTAATTAAACTGGTTGGTCTATTGTATAGTTTGGATAAAGAATTAGAGGATTCTTCCTGGTAAAAGGTTGTATTTAAAAAATTTAGGCTTTCAAAATTTCTTATTCTAGACGTTATCAAGGAAGGGTCAATTAAAATCAATATTAAAATTAAAAATAAACTTCCTGTTATTACATTAAAAAGAGTTGTTATAGACATTGAAAATATTTCGTTGGAAGCTAAACTTGTCACGTAGATAAATAAAACTAATAACCCCCCTAAAAATACTAGAAATAAGATGTAGGAAAATCAAAATCTTTGAGCTATAAGACCTGTCAAAATTCTAATTAAAACTGTTTGAATCAGTAACATTAATCCTATTGCTAAGGGGTGTGTCATTTGGGTAAAAATAATTCTTGTTAAAATTCTGTAAAATATAAAAATTAATTGACAAATACAGAGAATAGTTTAAGTAAAATATTAGTTTTGGGGATTAATGATAGGGAATTTTCCTTTTCTCTGAGTTTTAAAAGGTTAAACCTTAATTTTGATTTACAAGACCAATGTTTTATTTTAAACTATTAAAACTAATGTTAACATCTTTATATTGAGGGTTGCCTATTTTTATATTTTTGTCAGGTGCTTGAGTATTCATTTCTAAGCGAAAGCATTTATTATTGACTTTGTTGAGTTTAGAGTTTATAGTTTTGAGTTTATTTTTGATTTTGTTTATTTATTTAAATTTGATTAATTATGAGTTATTTTTTGCTATAGTTTTTTTAACGTTTTCTGTTTGTGAAGGGGCTTTGGGGTTATCAATTTTGGTCTCTATAATTCGTACGCATGGAAATGATTATTTTCAATCATTTGGGGTTTTACAATGTTAAAATTATTAATAGCTTTAGTTTTTTTGACCCCTCTTTGTTTTATACAAAATATGTGGTGAATGGTTCAGTCTATTTTGTTTTTGTTGACCCTTGTATTTATAGGTCTGTCTGTTTCAAATGGGTTTTTTGGAAATATTTCTTATTTTTTAGGTTGTGATGTTATTTCTTTTGGATTAATTTTGTTGAGTTTATGAATTTGTGTTTTAATGATTACAGCTAGAGAATCAGTAGTTCGGGTACAAAATTATTCAGGATTTTTTTTGTTAATGATTTTAATGTTGTTGATTTTATTATATTGTACATTTAGAACAACAAATTTATTTATATTTTATTTATTTTTTGAAAGTAGACTCATTCCTACATTATTTTTAATTTTAGGGTGAGGGTATCAACCTGAGCGATTACAGGCTGGTGTTTATTTATTGTTTTATACTCTTTTGGCTTCTTTGCCTTTATTAGTTGGTATTTTTTACATTTATAAATTTAATGATTCTTTGTTTATTCCTTTGCTTTATTCATTTAATATTTCACAATTTTTGATTTATTTAAGATTAATTTTTGCATTTTTAGTAAAAATACCAATGTTTTTGGTTCATTTGTGGTTGCCTAAGGCTCATGTTGAAGCCCCTGTTTCAGGATCAATAATTTTAGCAGGAGTTTTGTTGAAACTTGGGGGGTATGGGCTTTTACGAATTTTTAAGGTTTTATCTTTGTCAGGGTTAAGATTTAATTTTATTTGGGTAGGTGTTAGTTTAGTTGGGGGTGTGTTAGTTAGTTTGATGTGCTTACGTCAAACAGATTTAAAGGCTTTAATTGCTTATTCGTCAGTGGCTCATATGGGGATTGTATTAGGAGGTTTAATAACATTAACTTACTGGGGGTTTTGTGGTTCTTTTATGTTAATAATTGCTCATGGACTTTGTTCATCTGGTTTATTTTGTTTAGCAAATATTTCTTACGAACGTTTAGGAAGTCGAAGTTTATTAATTAATAAGGGGTTAATAAATTTTATACCTAGTATAACATTATGGTGATTTTTATTAAGATCATGTAATATGGCGGCTCCTCCTTCATTGAATTTATTAAGTGAAATTAGTTTGTTGAATAGTATAGTTGCGTGGTCTTGGGTAACAATACTAATATTGAGTTTTTTATCTTTTTTTAGAGCTGCTTATACTTTATATATTTATTCTTACAGACAACATGGTAAAATTTATTCGGGGGTTTATTCATGTTCAATAGGGTATACCCGGGAGTATTTATTGTTGTTTTTACATTGATTCCCTTTAAATTTATTAATTTTGAAAAGTGAACCTTGTATACTTTGACTTTAAAATTTAAGTAGTTTAATTAAAAATACTGATTTGTGGTGTCAGTGATATAAATTTATTTATCTTAGATCATGTTACAATCTTTATCAATTTGTTTAATTAGATTTGTGGTATTATTTATTTTAGCCATTAGTTTAGTTAGATTGGGGTTTTATTTTTTGATATTGGATCAAGTTTATTTTATTGAATGAGAAGTTTTGGCAATGAATTCAGGAGGGGTTGTTATAACATTTTTATTTGATTGAATATCATTAATTTTTATGGGTTTTGTTTTGTTTATTTCGTCTTTAGTTATTTTTTACAGACAAGAATATATAGCAGGGGATTTAAACTTAAATCGTTTTATTTTATTAGTTTTAATGTTTGTGTTGTCAATAATATTTTTAATTATTAGACCTAATTTGATCAGAATTTTGTTGGGTTGGGATGGTTTAGGTTTAGTTTCTTATTTGTTAGTTATTTATTACCAAAATGTTAAATCTTATAATGCTGGGATACTGACAGCATTGTCAAATCGAATTGGTGACGTGGCGTTATTGTTAGCAATTGCGTGGATATTAAATTTTGGTAGATGAAATTATATTTTTTATTTAGATTGTAGAAAAACATCTTTATCAATGCAAATTATTGGGGGTTTAGTTTTATTGGCTGCTATAACTAAGAGTGCTCAAATCCCTTTTTCTTCTTGGCTACCAGCAGCTATAGCGGCTCCAACTCCTGTTTCTGCCTTGGTTCATTCTTCTACACTTGTAACTGCAGGAATTTATTTATTGATTCGGTTTAACGTTTTATTAGCTGGTACTAACTTAGGGACTTTTTTGTTATTGTTTGCAGGTTTAACTATATTTATGGCTGGCTTAGGGGCTAATTTTGAGTTTGATTTAAAAAAAATTATTGCCTTATCTACATTAAGACAACTTGGTTTAATAATAAGAATTTTAGCTATAGGATTTCCTAAATTAGCTTTTTTTCATTTATTAACTCATGCTTTGTTTAAGGCATTATTGTTTATGTGTGCCGGGGCTATTATTCACAATATAAAGGACTCTCAAGATATCCGATTTATGGGTGGGTTAGTTATACAGATACCTTTAACTTCTTCATGTTTTAATTTATCAAATTTGGCGTTATGTGGTACCCCCTTTTTGGCTGGGTTTTATTCTAAGGATTTAATTTTAGAAATTGCTTCTTTAAGTTGTATAAATATTTTTAGTTTTATTCTTTATTTTTTTTCTACTGGTTTAACAGTTTGTTATTCTTTGCGTTTAGTTTATTATTCAATGAGTGGGGATTTTAATACTTTTAGTCTTCATCCATTAAGAGATGAGGGTTGGGTTATATTACGTGGTATAATAGCTTTATCTTTTATGGCCGTTTTAGGGGGTAGTCTTTTAAGTTGAACCTTATTCCCGGCTCCTTCAATAATTTGCTTACCCCTTTTTTTAAAAACTTTAGCTTTAACTGTTAGAGTTTTAGGGGGTTGATTGGGTTATGAATTGGCGAAATTTGCTTTAAGTTATGACCTTCAAACTTTACGTTTACATTTTTTAACAAGTTTTATAGGATCTATATGATTTTTGCCATTTATTAGAACATATGGGGTGAGTAAACAGCCTTTAGAATTAGGGGGGTTAGTAATTAAGTCTTTTGATTATGGTTGAAGTGAGTATTTTGGGGCTCAAGGAATTTATAGTTTTTTAATTAAGTGAGCTAAGTTAAATCAAGGTTGACAAAATAATGATTTGAAGACTTATTTAATTAGTTTTGTTCTTTGATTAATTATTTTATTATTTTTATTGAATTTGTACTTAAATAGCTTATATTTAGAGCGTGACACTGAAGATGTTAAAGAGACTGCTATAGTCTTTAGGTATTTATAAAAAATAAATTTTTATTTTTACAGTGAAAATGTAATGTTTTAAATAAACTATATAAATAGAAATGTAAACGGAGTTTAACCGTTAAAGAAGAAAGTTAGCAGCTTTATCTTGAACCTCTCATTTCCTTAATTGGAAATTACATTTCAATAGTATCATTAACAGTGATATGCCGCTTTTTGGCTTCAATTAATTAGAATAAGGGTAAATTGTACCTAAGGACAGGTCGAAACTGACTGCGATATATCGCTTCTTATTCAAGACAGATTGAATTCCAATACTTTTTGGATGCAAACCAAATGTTATACTTAACTACAGTCCTAACTTGCTCAATCAAGTGCTCCTTGATTTCATTCATGGTATAAACCAATAAGAAGGATTAGTAAGAAAAAAAATCTCACAATTATTCAAGTGTATAGATTGGAAATTGGTAAAATGATAATTATAGGTAGTAATAAGGCAATTTCTACATCAAAAATTAAGAAGATGACAGCAATTAGAAAAAATCGTAAAGAGAATGGTAGCCGGGAAGAACTTTTTGGGTCAAACCCACATTCAAAAGGAGATCTTTTTTCTCGGTCAATAATAGTTTTTTTTGATAAAATAGATGCTAGTCTTATAACGACAATAGTGATGATTGCTAAGATTGTTGCAATAATAGAGATAATTATAATTACTTATTCTAAACTATGTTTAGACCTTCTGATTGGAAGTCAAATATACTTTTATACTAAATAAGTTTAACTACCTCATCAATAAATTGAGATATACAAAAATAACCAAACTACATCAACAAAATGTCAATATCAAGCTGCAGCTTCAAATCCAAAATGGTGATTTGTCGAGAAATGAGATAAAGCATGCCGAATTAAACAAACAAGTAGGAAAGTTGTCCCAATAATCACATGTAACCCATGGAATCCTGTTGCTACATAAAAGGTAGCCCCATAGACTGCGTCAGAAATTGTAAAAGGGGCTTCTACATATTCATATGCTTGGAGAATAGAAAAATAAATTCCTAAAATTACTGTAAAAAATAAGCCTTGAAGAGTTTGGGAATGGTTTCTTTCCATTAATCCATGATGAGCTCAGGTTACTGTTACTCCCGAAGCTAAAAGAATAGCTGTATTAAGTAAAGGGATTTGTAAGGGATTAAAAGGAGTAATACCTGCTGGGGGCCATATGGCTCCTAGCTCTGTTGTTGGGGAAAGGCTACTATGGAAAAAAGCTCAAAAGAAAGATAAGAAAAAAAAGATTTCTGATACAATAAATAAAATTATACCTCATCGTAGTCCTAAAGTAACTGGGTAAGTGTGCAGTCCTTGGAAAGTTCCTTCACGGGTTACATCTCGCCATCATTGTAATATAGTAAGACTTGTAATTGTTAACCCTAAAAATAATAGATTAGTTCTATATTGGTGGAATCAACTTAAAAGACCTGAAACGGTTACTAAAGCTCCAATGGCCCCAGTTAATGGTCATGGTCTTTGGTCGACTAAATGATACGGGTGATTTGCGTGTGTTGACATTAATTAACTTCTCTAGAATATAATGTGCTTAAAACTGCAAATACATAAGATTGAATAATGGCTACTGCTGATTCTAAGACTAGTAGAGCAATCTGGGCAATAATTAATAATGATAGAATAGAGTATGATAATGAGGGCCCTGTATTTCCTAAAAGGGTTAAAAGTAAATGACCAGCAATTATGTTAGCCGCCAACCGAACTGCTAAAGTTCCTGGTCGAATTACATTTCTGATAGTTTCAATACATACTATAAATGGTATTAAAACTGCAGGGGTTCCCTGAGGGACCAAATGAGCAAATATATGTTGAGTATGGTTAATTCAACCATAAACTATAAATCTTAATCATAGGGGTAAAGCTAAGGCTAAAGTTAAAGTTAGATGGCTAGAACTTGTAAATACATAAGGGAACAGCCCTAAAAAATTATTAAATAAAATTAGGGAAAATAAAGAAATAAATATAAAAGATCTTCCAGCGTGTCCTGAGGGGCCTAAAAGGGTTTTAAATTCATTATGTAATGTTAAAAGAATTTTGTTTCAAATTAACGAGTAACGTGAAGGTATAAACCAAAAGGCTGTAGGGATTAAAGTTAATCCTAAAATTGTTCTGATTCAATTAAGGGAAAGGTTTATTACACTTGTAGAAGGGTCAAATACAGAAAATAAATTTGTTATCATTTTCAATTTATAGAGTTTCTAGAGATAGTTTTTTGGGTAATCTCAGGGGTTTTAGGTAAAAAAGAGTAGTAATTTACAAAATTAAAAATTAATAAAACTAGAGAAAAAGCAATAAATAGGGTTAATCAACTAATAGGGGCTATTTGAGGAATCAAAGAATACCAGATTGAAACTGATAATTTTAGCATGACATACTAAGGTTAATATTTAACTAATTCTTTGTCATCAGAAGTAAGTGCTATTTTACTATAAAATGGTTTAAGAGACCAGTACTTGCTTTCAGTCATCTGATGAAGCTTCACTTAATGATGTAATTCAGTTGATAAATACATTTGTAGGAACTCTTTCAATAACAATAGGTATAAAACTATGATTTGCCCCACAGATTTCTGAACATTGACCAAAGAATAAACCTGGTCGGTTTATTAGGAATCTAGTTTGGTTTAAACGCCCGGGGGTGGCGTCAACCTTAACCCCTAAGGCTGGGACAGTTCAAGAATGTAAAACGTCGGCAGCAGTTACTAGTATACGAATTTGTGTATTTATAGGGAGAACAGCTCGATTATCAACATCTAACAAACGAAAACCGTCATTGTTTATTTCATTATAAGGAATTATATACGAATCAAATTCAACTTGGGTGAAATCTGAATATTCATAGCTTCAATATCATTGATGCCCAATTGTCTTTAAAGTAATTGCGGGGCTTCTTACTTCATCTAATAAGTATAATAATCGAAGAGAGGGTAAAGCAATAAAAATTAAGGTTACAGCTGGTAAAATAGTTCAAATTACTTCAATAGTTTGTCCTTCTAAAAGGTACCGATTAATGTTTAAATTGAAAAATAATGTAGCGAGTAAATAACTCACTAAAGCTGTAATTATAATTAAAATTAATATTGCGTGATCATGAAAAAAGGTGAGTTGTTCTATGAGAGGGGAAGCTCTATCTTGTAATCTTAAATTTGCTCATGTTGCCATTACTTCTAACAAAAGGCATAAACCTTTATATATGGAGCTTAAATCCATTGCACTTGTCTGCCATATTAGAATCCAGAAAGTATAGGAAGTTCAGAGTAGCTATGTTCAGCTGGAGGCAAATTTTGGTATCATTCAATTGATGTAGTTATTTGCAAAGGAAATAAAGCAATTCGATTTGTAACCATACTTTCTCAAATAATGAAAAGGAAAAATAAAACTCCAATGAAAGAAATTGAAGATCCAATTGATGAAACAACATTTCAAGTTGTGTACGCATCTGGGTAGTCAGAATATCGTCGTGGTATACCAGCTAAACCTAAGAAATGTTGAGGGAAAAAGGTTAAATTTACCCCTAGGAATATAACACAAAATTGAATTTTTAATCAATGGGGGTTTATAGTTAAACCTGTAAATAAGGGGTATCATTGAATGAACCCTGCTATAATAGCAAATACTGCTCCTATAGATAATACATAATGGAAGTGGGCAACTACATAGTATGTATCATGTAAAATGATGTCTACCGATGAATTAGCTAAAACAACTCCGGTTAGTCCCCCAATAGTGAATAAAAATACAAACCCTAAGGCTCATAAAAGTGCAGGTCTGTAATTAATTTGAGACCCATGGAGGGTTGCTAATCAACTAAAAATTTTAATTCCTGTTGGGACAGCAATAATTATAGTTGCTGAAGTGAAATAGGCTCGAGTATCCACATCTATTCCTACAGTAAATATATGGTGAGCTCAAACAACAAATCCTAATAATCCAATAGATAATATAGCATAAATTATTCCTAAAGATCCAAAAGCCTCCTTTTTTCCACTTTCTTGACTAATAATGTGAGAAATTAATCCGAACCCAGGTAAAATTAAAATATAAACTTCAGGATGCCCAAAAAATCAAAATAAGTGTTGGTATAAAATTGGGTCCCCCCCTCCTGCAGGGTCAAAAAATGAAGTATTTAAATTTCGATCAGTTAGAAGTATCGTAATAGCCCCGGCTAAGACTGGGAGAGAAAGGAGAAGCAAAAGGGCAGTAATTGCTACAGCTCATACAAATAATGGTATACGGTCTAAAGATATACCCGAAGATCGTATATTAATCACTGTAGTAATAAAATTTACGGCTCCTAAAATTGAAGATACTCCTGCTAGATGTAATGAAAAAATTGCTATATCTACTGATGACCCTGCATGGGCAATTCCAGCTGATAAAGGGGGGTAAACTGTTCACCCAGTCCCGGCTCCATTTTCAACAAGGCTACTTGCTAAAAGGAGGGTTAAAGAAGGGGGTAACAGCCAGAAACTTATATTATTTATTCGTGGGAATGCTATATCAGGGGCTCCCAGTATTAATGGAACTAGTCAATTTCCGAATCCCCCAATTATAATTGGTATAACTATAAAAAAAATTATTACGAAAGCATGAGCTGTAACAATTACATTATAAATTTGGTCATCTCCAATTAGGGAGCCAGGTTGACCTAATTCAGCTCGAATTAGTAAACTTAAAGAGGTTCCTACTATTCCTGATCAAGCTCCGAAAATAAAGTAAAGGGTTCCAATGTCTTTATGGTTTGTTGAAAATAATCATTGTCGCGGTAGAATGGCTGAGTTATAGGCAATAGATTGTAAATTTATTTAGGAGGGGTAGCCTCTTCTACCAGTCTAGGCTTTATAGTCATTAATGATATTAGACTGCAATTCTAAAGGAGTAGATTTCTACTAAGGCTTAAAGAATTCCTGCCTTTATTTATAGCTTTGAAGGCTATTAGTTTAATTAACTTAAAGCCTTAATAGCTTTAAAAGATTCTACAAATTAAAGAAATTAGTATTAATCCTAAAGTTGAGCAGATAGACAATAAAAGGGAAGATCTATGGAGGGTATTATTTACTAAGGAGGGGGGGTTTCATAGTGTTTCTCTGTAGGTCAATATAAAAGCTCCAAAAGAAGTTCGTACATAGTAAAACAGGGTAATTAAGGTAGTTACTACTATTAAAGTGACTAAAAAGATATTTCCTAAATTTACTATATTTTGGATTACAATTCATTTTGGTATGAATCCTAAGAAAGGGGGTAACCCCCCTAAAGAAAGTAGGGTAACAAAAAAAGCAAATTTGTTGATAGGATTAATATAGTTTAATGAAAAAATTTGATTAATGTGAATTATTTTAAAAGCATTTACTATGAAAATAATTGCAAAAGATAAAAATGTGTAGACTAAGAAGTAAAGACCTCAGATTCTCTCCCCAGCAGCTATGGCTGCTAAAAGTCAACCTAAATGATTAATAGATGAATAAGCAAGAATTTTACGGAGTGAAGTTTGGTTTAATCCCCCTAATGAACCAATAAGAACAGAAAGCGTAATGATTAAAGAAAAGAATACATTTAAAGAAAATGTGTATGAAATTAATATTAAAGGGGCAATTTTTTGTCAAGTGAGTAACATTAACCCATTTATTCAATTAAGTCCTTCTATTACCCCTGGGAATCAAAAGTGGAAGGGAGCAGCTCCTATTTTCAGTAAGAGTGAACTACTAATTAATGTATTTATAATAGTTGAGGTTCTTGAATTTGATAGAGATGGATTTAAAAGTAAAGAGCCTAAAATTACAGTTAACAGTAAGGTGGCCGAAGCTAAAGCTTGAACTAAAAAATATTTTAAGGAAGCTTCAGTGGAGAATAAATTTTTTGAATTAGTTATTAAAGGAATAAAAGAGAGCAAATTAATTTCTAACCCTATTCATGCGCCAAATCATGAATTAGCTGATGTAGAAATTAATGTCCCCCCCATTAACGTTAATAAAAATAAAAATTTAGTGGGATTGTTAACCATTAGAGAGAAGAGGAGTAAAACCTCTATAAATGGGGTATGAACCCAGTAGCTTTATTAGCTTATCTTTCTATACAGAAAAATTTATAATTTAGTGTACGGAGCACAAAAGTTTTTGAAATTTTTAGAGATAGTTCAATTCTATTAGTTATAATGAAGGTAACCAAAGTTACTTTATTTACCCTATCAAGGTAACCCTTTAATCAGGCACTTCATT